TCTATCATATAGATGAGGATAAACTAGTGACCTCGGATATTAATGAAATCTATAGAAGAATTATCTATCGGAATAATACTCTTACAGATCTATTAACAACAAGTATAGCTACGCCAGAAGAATTAATAATATCTCAGGAAAAATTGCTGCAAGAAGCCGTGGATGCACTTCTTGATAATGGAATCTGCGGACAACCGATGAGGGATGATCATAATAGAGTTTACAAGTCTCTTTCAGATGTAATTGAAGGCAAAGAAGGAAGAGTTCGCGAGACTTTGCTTGGTAAACGGGTTGATTATTCAGGGCGGTCAGTGATTGTCGTGGGCCCTTCACTTTCATTACATCGATGTGGATTGCCTCGCGAAATAGCAATAGAACTTTTTCAGGCATTTGTAATTCGTGACCTAATTAGAAAACATCTTGCTTCGAACATCGGAGTTGCTAAAAGTCAAATTCGAAAAAAAAAACCGATTGTATGGGAAATACTTCAGGAAATTCTGGATGACCATCCTGTATTGCTGAATAGAGCGCCTACTCTGCATAGATTAGGCATACAGGCATTCCTGCCCATTTTAGTGGAAGGGCGTGCTATTTGTTTACATCCATTAGTTTGTAAGGGCTTCAATGCAGACTTTGACGGGGATCAAATGGCTGTTCATGTGCCTTTATCTTTGGAGGCTCAAGCAGAGGCACGTTTACTTATGTTTTCTCATATGAATCTTTTGTCTCCAACTATTGGAGATCCCATTTCTGCACCAACTCAAGATATGCTTAGTGGACTCTATTTCTTAACGAGTGGAAATCGTCGGGGTATTTGTGTAAATAGGTATAATCCATGTAATCGTATAAACTATCAAAATGAAGATAATAACTATAAGTATACAAAAAAAAAAGAACCTTTTTTTTCTAATGCCTATGATGCAATTGGAGCTTATCGGCAAAAACGCATCAATTTAGGTAGTCCCTTGTGGCTGCGGTGGCGACTAGATCAACGCGTTATTGCTGCAAGAGAAATTCCCATCGAAATTCACTATGAATCTTTGGGGACCTATTATGAGATTTATGGACACTATCTAATAGTAAGAAGTATAAAAAAAGAAATTCTTTATATATATATTCGAACCACTCTCGGTCATATTTCTCTTTATCGAGAAATAGAAGAAGCCATACAGGGGTTTTGGCAGGGCTGTTGTAATTCTATGCTACCAGGGGGAATTCGAGTCTCACCGGGTTAACTAGGACTATAATTGCAATTGCGGAATTTATACGTGAATCAAGATCTAGAAAAGGAAGTTTTACAATCACTGACTCAAACCCATTGTCAAATTCTACTCAGCGCAATATGGAGGTACTGATGGCAGAACGGCCCACTCAGGTCTTTCACAATAAAATGATAGACGGAACTGCCATGAAACGACTTATTAGTCGATTTATTGATCACTATGGAATAGGATATACATCACATATCCTGGATCAAGTAAAGACTCTGGGTTTCCGACAAGCTACCGCCGCATCCATTTCATTAGGAATTGATGATCTTTTAACAATACCTTCTAAAAGATGGCTAGTTCAAGACGCTGAACAACAAAGTTTTATTTTGGAAAAACACCATCATTATGGGAATGTACACGCGGTAGAAAAATTACGTCAATCGATCGAGATCTGGTATGCCACAAGTGAATATTTGCGACAAGAAATGAATCCTAATTTTCGGATGACCGATCCTTTTAATCCAGTCCATATAATGTCTTTTTCGGGAGCCAGAGGAAATGCATCTCAGGTACATCAATTAGTAGGTATGAGAGGATTAATGTCGGATCCCCAAGGGCAAATGATTGATTTACCCATTCAAAGCAATTTACGCGAAGGACTCTCTTTAACAGAATATATTATTTCTTGTTACGGAGCCCGTAAAGGAGTTGTGGATACCGCTATCCGAACATCAGATGCAGGATATCTCACGCGCAGACTTGTTGAAGTAGTTCAACACATTGTTGTACGTCGAACAGATTGCGGCACCGTCCGAGGTATTTCTGTAAGTCCTCGAAATGGAATGATGGCGGACAGGATTTTTATCCAAACATTAATTGGGCGTGTATTAGCAGATCATGTATATATAGGTTCGCGATGCATTGCTACTAGAAATCAAGATATTGGAGTTGGACTTGTCAATAGATTCATAACTTTTAGAGCACAACCAATCTCTATTCGAACTCCCTTTACTTGTAGGAGTACGTCGTGGATTTGTCAATTATGTTATGGCCGAAGTCCAGCTCATGACGACCTGGTCGAATTGGGAGAAGCTGTAGGTATTATTGCAGGTCAATCTATTGGAGAACCGGGCACTCAATTAACATTAAGAACTTTTCATACCGGCGGAGTATTCACAGGGGGTACTGCAGAACATGTGCGAGCCCCTTCTAATGGAAAAATAAAATTCAACGAGGATTTGGTTCATCCGACACGTACACGTCATGGACATCCTGCTTTTCTATGTTCT